GTAGCTCTTGGGGTTATGGATTTTCAGTTTATGGGGGGTAGTATGGGATCCGTAGTAGGCGAAAAAATAACTCGTTTGATCGAGTATGCTACCAAGCAATGTTTACCTCTTATTTTAGTGTGTTCTTCCGGAGGAGCACGAATGCAAGAAGGAAGTTTAAGTTTGATGCAAATGGCTAAAATTTCTTCGGTTTTATGTGATTATCAATCAAGTAAAAAGTTATTCTATATATCAATTCTTACATCTCCTACTACCGGTGGGGTGACAGCAAGTTTTGGTATGTTGGGGGATATCATTATTGCCGAACCCTATGCCTATATTGCATTTGCGGGTAAAAGAGTAATTGAACAAACATTGAAAAAAGCCGTGCCTGAAGGTTCACAAGCAGCTGAATCTTTATTACGTAAGGGCTTATTGGATGCAATTGTACCACGTAATCCTTTAAAAGGTGTTGTGAGTGAGTTATTTCAGCTCCATGCTTTTTTTCCTTTGAACAAAAATGAAATCAAATAGAACAGTTAGGTTATCAGAATGAAACGAAAACCCTGAAAAATTCATTTTTCTTTCGAATCATTTTTTTATCGATATTCTTGTTTACTACTCAGTAAACCTTTATCAACAAGATAAAAAGTTAATTTTTGCTTTCGGGAAGTTCAAAAAACTTAGATTAGAAAAATTAAACAAAGTTTTTTTCCTCTCTTGCTTGCATATGTATAGATAATTCAAATAGAGATATCGATCTATAGAGAGTCTTGCATCTTTTTGCATTTCCCGAAAATTCCCTGTTGTTGGATCAGATTCCAATCAATTTTGTATAAATTTTGAATGGAATAAAATTTTTTCTTTATTAATGACTACTTTATTAATGACTATTAGAAGACAAAAAGAACAAAAAGAATAATAAATCTAATAGGGAGATTATGATAATACATCTATTTTATTTTGAAAGATTAATAAGTCCATTTATTTAGTTTGGCGTTTCTTGTACCTATTTTTTTAGTCTATTTCTAGTAGGTTCTATTTTATATATTTCTATTAGGTTGTATATTAGTATTAGATATATATTTACTTAAAGATACTTAAGTATAATTATATAATATATATAATAGAAATAATAAAAATACAAGATATTCTAAGATATCTTTAGAATTCAGAATATAACAATAACAGGTACAAATATTAAATTGAGGTACCCCATTTTATGACAACTTTAAACAACTTACCCTCTATTTTTGTGCCTTTAGTAGGCCTAGTCTTTCCGGCACTTGCAATGGCTTCTTTATTTCTTCATATTCAAAAAAATAAGATTTTTTAGATCGGATGAGACCGAATCGTATCACTCCCTTTTTTATTTTAAAAACTTCGATTTGATAAGACCCATGTGGTAGAATGTTGTATAACACATAGATTCCTACAAACATAACTAAAAAAAGCTTTTATGCATGTGTATTTTATGCATGTGTAAACGTATTATATGGGGTAACGAAATTTGCGCTCTTTTGAAAAATGGATCATCATCGGACCGCTGTATGAAACTCAAGTCAATGTATTTATTTGTATGTATATAGTTATAGGGGATCATAGAAAGGAAGGAGATGTTATTATTTTAGATATAAACAATTATATTAATTACTCCTAAGGTAAAGGTTCACACCAAAATAGTTATAGTTGATGAGAGTTACTTTGAAAACAAAAAAAGGAAAGTCATATTTTCTCAATTCCAAAAAATTGTATAACTGGATCTAATATATATGAGTTGGCGATCAGAATCTCTATGGATAGAATTTATAACGGGGTCTCGAAAAACAAGTAATTTCTGCTGGGCCTTTATCCTATTTTTAGGTTCGTTGGGATTCTTATTGGTTGGAACTTCCAGTTATCTTGGTAGAAATTTTATATCGTTATTTGCGTCTCAGCAAATCATTTTTTTTCCACAAGGGATTGTGATGTCGTTCTATGGGATCGCGGGTCTCTTTATTAGTTGCTATTTGTGGTGCACTATTTTGTGGAATGTGGGTAGTGGTTATGATCTTTTCGACCGAAAAGAAGGGATAGTGCGTATTTTTCGTTGGGGATTTCCTGGAAAAAGCCGTCGCATCTTTTTACGATTCCTTATGAAAGATATTCAGTCCATCAGAATAGAAGTTAAAGAGGGTGTTTCTGCTCGGCGTGTTCTTTATATGGAAATTCGAGGTCAAGGGGCTATTCCTTTAATTCGTACTGATGAGAATTTTACTACACGAGAAATTGAGCAAAAAGCTGCTGAATTGGCTTACTTCTTGCGTGTACCAATTGAAGTATTTTGAAATGAATTCATTTTGAAAGTTTAAAGACTAAATGCTTTGGCAGTAGGAAAAAAAAAAGAAAGAATTTCTTTCTTTTTTTTTCAATTGAACATTCATCTAGTCTTTTATGCTCTTTTTTTTTATATATTTGAGAGAAAAGAAAGGGAGTTTATTCGTCTCGAAAATAGAATCATATTTTTTATTTTAAAAATTTGAAAAAAGTTCTTTTAGTATTGATCGAAAAAAGGGGGAATAACATCCTGGAAATCCCATTTTTTTCTTGATTAAAATTGGAAGTGTATTCTGAGTCTATTTCTGTATTCTTTCTAGATTCAAAGCAAAGACTACGTATTGAATCAAAAGAAAAAGATAAAAGGGATTAGAGGTTCAATACATTCTATTCGAATTAGAATAGAAACTCATGCTCGATAGAAATAGTAGATCTAATAGAATCAACAACTGCGGTAGGTTCATTAACAATTTACAGATTCAAAATGGCAAAAAAGAAAGCATTCATTCCTTTTTTTTATTTTATATCTATAGTCTTTTTGCCCTGGTTGATCTCTCTCTGCTGTAATAAAAGTTTGAAAACTTGGATTACTAATTGGTGGAATACTAGACAATGCGAAACTTTCTTGAATGATATTCAAGAAAAAAGTGTTCTAGAAAAATTCATACAATTAGAGGAACTATTCCAGCTGGATGAAATGATAAAGGAATACCCAGAAACCGATTTACAACAATTTCGTCTAGGAATCCACAAAGAAACGATCCAATTCATCAAGATACACAATGAGTATCGTATCCATACAATCTTGCACTTCTCGACAAATCTAATATCTTTCGTTATTCTAAGTGGTTATTCCTTTTGGGGTAAGGAAAAGCTTTTTATTCTCAATTCTTGGGTTCAAGAATTCCTATATAATTTAAGTGATACAATTAAAGCTTTTTCGATTCTTTTATTAACTGATTTATGTATCGGATTCCATTCGCCTCACGGTTGGGAACTAATGATTGGTTATATTTACAAAGATTTTGGGTTTGCTCATTATGAGCAAATTTTATCTGGTCTAGTTTCTACCTTTCCAGTCATTCTTGATACAATTTTTAAATATTGGATCTTTCGTTATTTAAATCGTGTATCTCCGTCACTTGTAGTGATTTATCATGCAATAAATGACTAAAAAAAGATTCACTGATTCTAATCTTTCTTACTTTATACATCATAACCAAATCAAAGTCGTATTTACTTTACTCTTTTTTACCCACGAGGGATTCCTTGTATATTTCAACAAAAAAATTGTCTTTTTTTAGTAAATGTAAATAGCAGAATTGTGGCTAGGGAAGTATATTATCGACCTACCTAACTTTATTGTAGAAATTTTCGGGATAAATGATTGGACCATGCAAACTAGAAATACCTTTTCTTGGATAAGGGAAGAGATTACTCGCTCCATATCTGTCTCACTCATGATATATATAATAACTTGGGCATCCATTTCAAGTGCATATCCAATTTTTGCCCAGCAGAATTATGAAAATCCACGAGAGGCAACTGGGCGTATTGTATGTGCCAATTGCCATTTAGCTAGTAAGCCCGTGGATATTGAGGTTCCACAAGCGGTACTTCCTGATACTGTATTTGAAGCAGTTGTTAAAATTCCTTATGATATGCAGCTAAAACAAGTTCTAGCTAATGGTAAAAAAGGAGCTTTGAATGTGGGAGCGGTTCTTATTTTACCGGAGGGGTTTGAATTAGCCCCCCCCGATCGTATTTCACCCGAGATGAAAGAAAAGATAGGAAATCTGTCTTTTCAGAATTATCGCCCCAATAAAAAAAATATTCTTGTGATAGGTCCTGTTCCTGGTCAAAAATATAGTGAAATAACCTTTCCTATTCTTACCCCAGACCCTGCTACTAATAAAGATGTTCACTTCTTAAAATATCCTATATACGTAGGTGGAAACAGGGGAAGGGGTCAGATTTATCCTGATGGTAGCAAAAGTAACAATACAGTTTATAATGCTACGGCAGGAGGGATAATAAGCAAAATTTTACGAAAAGAAAAAGGGGGATACGAAATAACCATAGTGGATGCATCGAATGAACGCCAAGTAATTGATATTATCCCTCGAGGCCTAGAACTTCTTGTTTCAGAGGGCGAATCCATTAAACTCGATCAACCATTAACGAGTAATCCTAATGTGGGTGGATTTGGTCAGGGGGATGCGGAAATAGTACTTCAAGATCCATTACGTGTACAAGGCCTTTTGTTCTTCTTAGGATCGGTTGTTTTGGCACAAATCTTTTTGGTTCTTAAAAAGAAACAGTTTGAGAAAGTTCAATTATCCGAAATGAATTTTTAGATCTGTCTATTTAGCTTTATCAAATGTAAAAAAGAAAGAACCAAAAAAATTATCAAAAGCCTTTTTGCCTATCTTTAGACTTTCGATTCCTTTTCGACCAGGTGTCAGGAATTACTTGTCTGATAGTTCTAATCCTAGTATGTATATTAAGAAGAATTCACTTTACCCCCTTTTATTTATTTTTCAATACAAATGTATTCAAAAATGGGAGGGGGTGTGATGTAACTCTGTCGTTAGTGACCAATTTAAATTGATAGAATGTATCAATAATCAAGAGTTTTTTTGTATTAGAATGGAAAAATTTGACTAGCTACTAAAATAAGATAAGGAAAGCAAGCGCAGAAAAAA